TGGAGAAAGCAGTTGAGAATCGGATGCGAGATATAGCTAGATGTATAAATCCTCAGTTGACTAGGCACTGTGCGAATGAACAGACAGACAAAAGGGAGACTCTTTGGCTTAGGCTATTTAACAGGAGGGATCACACTATGGACAGGCTCGCGCTTCGATCGGTTAGCTCTTACTATTACTTGACTACTGCTGAAAATCTTTCTTCTATGAATTGACTCTGCCGCCCTAGAGCGTGGAAAAAGCCGTTATCGCCCTTTCTAAGTTTGTGGTCAGGTATCCTTGCGGATGAAGCTGAACAAGCACAGCGGAATCAGACTTCGAACTGAAAGCTTAAAAAACACGCTTCCAGCAAACAAACGACAACAATAGCACAGTCCCCGCTCAAGCTGATAGAAGAATAGGAACGCCTGCTGCGCCCGTATGGAGCGAAGAAGCTGATATCGCTGTTGCTTTCCGCATGCCAGCTTAAGGACAGAGCGGTCGACGAGAGCCGTCATATAACCGATTGTCCTGTCGGGTCCGTCGCTCCTTTTCTAATCAGCTGTGCAGACCTTACCCTGCCCGAAGGAAGGCCCCCGAAATTAGTTGATATCGTACCCGTTTTGAACGGATCGGGTTTAGCTGCTATTCTATTGTTGCTTGCTATTCGAAGAGTAGATCTGTGCTCAGCTGGATTCGTTGGACTACTTTCTTATTCATCTGATGGGAAGTTTGTCAGTCTGGTTTGAATCAAGGAACGGAATCCGGTTCTACAGGGTAGCCCCAAAAAAACGAAAGCCTTGCCAGCTAGACGACGGCATTCCAAGAAGCAACTTCCTATGGCCTATTGATGAATCACTCGAAAGAAAGTAATTTCACCGCTCCGTGGGCAAATAAATATTATTTTAAAAAGAAAAAAGAAGGGCGGTGGGGCTCGGTTAACAACTGAGCAATCAGGGCCCTAGCATCAACTCACCCTTTCGGATAGGACCGGTGGGATGCCGTAGCTTCTAGCAGGCAAGGAGTATTAAAAAAAAGTAGCTAGCTTTCACACTCCTTCTCTATAGTTGATCCATAGCTTGAACAAGACAGCTGCACCGGGATACTCAGAAAGAAGTAAAGCGCATCCACAACTGCCGCAGAAAGAACAGGAGCATCTATACTATCTTCCGCAACTTCCGAAAGAGCCACATCAAGAACAAGAGCTGGTACCGCATGTGCCGCAAGACAGGCAGGAATGGGATAACTATTTTTGAAACAACAATAGCAAGGGATTCGCCAACAGGAGAGGACCAATTCCTCCAGATGAAAGAAGAGCCGATGGAAGAAGAGAACTAAGAAGGCCGAGAATCCTTAAGCAAGGGCGGGGGCAAGGAGATCACATCTTTCTAACAGACCGGGGTAAACAAGCAAAGAATCTATTCGCGTTGACCGGGAAGTGGCATATAAAATAGGAAATGAAAGCGACGTGTGTAGCTGACCAATTGCAAGGGCTGAGCTAAGGCTAAGCCAATGGCAGGCCTCAGACAGCTAAAAGATAAAAGATGACTACCAATAGACCAGGCAGGAGACCACACCTAGCTAGGACCTGGCTTTCCTGCAACCTTGCTCCTACGCCTCCGGATCCTCCTACCTCTATTTCTTGTGCCTACGCTACAGTTCATGCCAAACAAGCACCTACTGAGGTAGCCAACCAAGGAAGGGACCAAGCACTAAGAGCTCCACCTACTTACTGCTTGGCCGACACCGCTCCTGCACTTGCAACAGGAACAGAGCCCACCTATCGACCGAAGACAAATTCTGCATCCGCCAGACAGGAACTTGCAGCAGATAGTCCTGCCTCACACCCACACTCACGAAAGACAAGAGCGCCTACGCCTTGAACTACCAAGCAAGGGATGAGCTACCTATCGACAGCAGGCACTATCGCCTCACAACCTAGGAAGGGCTCCTAACTTGCATACTGCTCCTAGCGCGAAAGAATAAGCAGCCTTAGCGTATCCGGCAGCCAGCCCTATGAGCTAGCTTACCAGCTCGACCGTATACAGTATAAGGGATTCGCCTTTGCCTCAGACAGAAGAACAACGGATTGAACAGGACAGTACCACGGGGAAGGGAAGCCTGACATAGATATTGATTTGAACAAAGGAACTGAAACCGGTACCAGAAACCAAACAAGAGATGGAATTCCAGATTGAACAGATGACCGACCTACAATAAGACGAAAATAGAATTCCTAATTCCATTCTCTAAGACGAACTAAAGGGATGTCTCTAAGCAGCCAAGGCCAAGACCAGAAGAGAGAGTCCTACCATCACGAGGGATTCGAGATAAAGAGATGGCAAGCCGGAAGGACGACGGGAGATGATCGTTCAGACAGGAGATGTGGACGAGTTTTAGCCTAGCTCCAAGAACAAGAAGAAGGTACCGGGACCTCATTGAGCACAAGATTTGAGCGGTTAATGGAGAGCACCAAACTCATGCGTTGGCTTTGGGGCGAGGATCAAGGAGGCCGGATTTACCTTTATGAACCTCAGCGTGAAGTGGTCGGGTTCACTCCTCCTATTGCCTTTACCCAGCGGCAAGACGCTTAGTTTTGTCGGAAAGGGAATGCTTCTTCCCCTCTACTGTGCGGGTGCTAAGACTAGGCGAAGAATTAAATGAATCAGTTCGCTTGACCAACCCGAGCCTTCGAGCCTCCAGTTCTTCTGATTTTGCTAACATCCTTCGATGACAGGCCGACCGAAGGAAGACGCACCGGATCCTACTTCTATCTCATCAGAAGCAGGCGCATAGGCTATAGAGTATAGAATCCCACCTTCTACTCTATCGGCTACTGTTGCCCTAATTTTTAGCTTTTTGGTCATAGGTTGCCAGTTTTCGGGGCTCACTTTGCAGGTCCAGAACTATCGGAAGACGAAAGAGAACTTATTTAGACAATAGTGTGCCGCCCCAAATAACCCTACATTAGCAGTTCGGGTGGAATCAGACATAAAACCAAGTCCAAGAAGACCGAGGAGTCTGTACCACAAAGACCATGGGAGAGTGTCTCCATAGATTTTTTGCGGCTCTGCCAAAAAAGGGAGTATGGGTTCTGATCGTGGTGGACCGACTCACAAACAAAATATGCCCATTTTTTTCCACTGTCCCATCCATATACAGCAGCAACAGTCGCTCAGATCTTTGTCGATAATATCTTCATTGCATGGAATGCCACACTCAATGTCAGCGACAGGGGACCGGTCTTCATTAGCAATTTCTGCAGGCGTTACAAGGGACACAATTTTAAATGAGTACTGCTTTCCACCCCCCAGACTGATGCCAGACCGAGGTGGTAACCGGTGCTTAGAGAACTACCTGGGATGCTTTACAAGCGATAGACCAAGGGAATGGTACGTTGGTTACCATGGGCAGAATAGTGGTACAATACCACAACTCATTCGGCAACAAACAAACACCGTTTGAAGTGGTATATAGGCGCCCACCACCTCTAATTACGTCCTATACTCATGAGTCCAACAAAATGCATCAAGTTGATTGCGACTTACGCTAGGATCGTGTTTTGCAACTTGAAAGGAGAATTTGCATGGAGCTCACAGGCCCGGACAACAAGCAGATAAACATCGATCTAAACGAGTTTTTTCTGTGGGACATGGAAGAGTTCAAGGCTGTCCGTGCCCCGAAGAGGAAAAGTCACCATCACCAGCATGTATCTACCGGTGATGCGAAGGAGAACCGGATGGAGCCGACGGACGGCCTAGAATCGAAAGCTCAAAAAGGAATGAAGCCTCCCATGCAATGTGGCATGGCTCGCTCGTGACTCATTGAGGAAGGGGCACGGTGGAAGATATGTGAAGGACCCTAATGCTGAACATAAATAAGAAGACAAAGTCTTCCATTGAATGGCTGGTTTACAAACCTGGTCAGACCGAACTCAGGAGAGGATTTAGCCTCCTGGTGGACTACAAGTTGAAGAGTTCATAATGGTGAGAAAAAGAAGGACTCGAAGCCTAACCCGGGCAAGACGACAAAGCGAAATTCCGGTTTTGCGGAGGCCCAAAAGGGAAAAGCAACACCTGAACAGCTCGCTCAATGCGCGTTAGATGCTCTTCTATCGCGCTTCTAGACATTTTAGAGTTTATCGCAGCAGGAGCTCGAAAGCCCTACCTTAACCGCCCCATCGACATTCCTGACCTACACAGGTCCTCTATCTATAGGCTCAAATGAGCTCAAAACATGCCATCCAAATCGTTCTGCTCTAATCCTCCTCCCTTCCGTCAGCCACATATGCTGCCCACCGTTACTGACTCTTGCTTTCTCTGCACCGGCCGATCAATCCCAAACTGCCGTAACACTCTCTCACCCAGGTACCACTCGACGTGGTCCAGGTATATCAGCTCCACTCGGGCAAGGAAGTACGGATCAGATATAGCTACAGCTGGCCTAGAAGCGTAAGGCCTATCTCCAAAGGGCCTCCAGGTGATCTACATCCACATAGCATCAATCGGTCATCCACGCAAACGAAGAAGGAAATATCGCAGAAGAACAAGCTTACCTGCGGAGGAGTGCAAGGTATCAAACTCCTGTCGGAAAACAGCCCCTGGTGGTGCATATCGTGGTCCCAGAAGCGGTACGACCACCTCATCCCTCTAGGGAAGCCCTATAGCTTAAGGCGGAACAACCAAAGCTTCTCACTGACCTCAATTGGTTGTTTAATTCGAAAGGCAAAACTTAACAAGAGAGTAGGCTATAGGATTAAAACCCCTTCCTTCAGGCTGGGTCAGCTTGTTGAGCGGAATGAACTATGAACTCCAGAGCCAAAGGTTTCCTCTTCAGCGGATTCGGATGGGGATGCTGCTTCTCGAATTGAAGCGGCTAATGCCCTATCTTTCTTCTCTACTGCCTTTAGTATTCCTTTTCGGCTGATTCTCCTGTGGTATCTGCTGCTTCAGATTCATCGAATTCCCTCCCCGAACCAACGCACGTTCACCTCCTATCACACTTTCCTTTACTCAATTGCCAGGGCTTGACTAACCGCTGTCCCGTCGGAGGAATGAATTGGCCTTTCTCTTAGGCTTCGAACCATGGGGCATGGTTCTAGGCGTGCTGCTGACGAAGCCCTTGCTGCAGTCTTGCTGAACGGAGCTGACGATACCATGCAATCACGATTGATTCGCTCTCGCGCTTGTTCGGCCGGCGTACCGAGTGATGTCTACCACAAGCACCTGTTGCGTAACTAAAGCACAAAGCCTTATCTTAGGCATGTTCAACTTGAAACCGAGGGCTCGCTTTCCCTCCTCATCAGCCCCATCTAAGTCAATTAGATGATCTTTTCGTATCGAGGATCTCCCTTCTGGGATTCCCTAATTCCCTAGTGCGACTGATCTAACGAAACGAAATAAGAAAATAGAGCGTTAGCTGTCGTCTAAATACTAAGAAAGGCGATAGCTGTCGCTGTCGTTACAAACTAAACTAAGGGAGATGGGTGGGATAAGAAGACTATACCTAACAATCAATCCCTACCTAACCAACTACTAAGAACTATGGGTGGTTGGGCGGAGAAGAACTAAACTAACTAACTAGCCATGCCATACCAAAGAAGCTAGCCCCGTAGCGAGATAGAGAATAAGGGTTGGAGGGAGGGAAGAGATATGCTAGATTGCAGTACTCGTGTAGAGAGTAGGATCGAGATCTAGGGGCTTCAACTCAAATATGATCGAGAAGAGCGTTTCCGCAGCCTTTAAAGGTGCGTTGAACATGGGCGGTGGGTGGGGAAGGTAGATGTGATAGAATGAGAGATCACTATTTCTATTATTAGTGGTCAGTTGCGATATGCGATATCCGTTCCCTTGGAAATGAATTCACTTCTTTCATTCCCCACCACCCATGGAAAGGCCTTCCTTCTCGGATCAAGGGATTCCTATTCAGCGGATTCGGCATCTGATGGTGAGGCCTATGATGTGCCGAAAAGAGTGACTAGTAGTACCACGATGAAAATGACTTGACGAATGCCAGAAAGAAATGTCCCGAGGGCCATAACGCCATAAACGAGTGCCAAAAAGCATGAAATTGACCTGAAAGACCATAAGGAATTACTAGACAGAATGATTAGTACAAGTTTATTTACAAATACAAGTAGTCGAGAAATACGGTGTTGAGAAACAAGTGCCAGGATGCGTTAAGGCGCTAAACATGTGGTCGTAGATAAAGAAAGGAGTGGATGGAGAGGAGTTACAGTCGAGTCGCTAGCCAGGAAGCACTTTTCCACTGCCTAAGCTCCGAGCTCACCCAGCTCGATAGCAGACTAATTTCACCCACTTTTCAACTACTTTTCTCAGAAATTCATCAAAAACAGAGTCCTTTTTTGCTACTTCTGATCGGCACCCTCGCTTTGAACCCCATAACACAAATATCACTGCCCGGCGGGCGGCCTATTCGAGGGCCTTCCTTGTACCTACTAACCCTACCCATATGCTCGCCAGACATCACCCCCTGCTTTGACTTTGCATCAGACCCATTGCTTTGACGACCGGACCCACATATCATCATATTTCACCATCGACCATACACTCCATGTCGTGTGGAAAAAGAAAGACCACATCCCTTGCTTGAACAACAGAGCTCGCTTACCTCGGATAGTGGCAGACAGAAAGGAATGGAGTGGCTGAAAGGAGGGTAGAAACGGCAAGGAGTGATTCACAATAAGGAAAGCAGCTCTCAGGAGGTGGGGAAGAAGGAAGGAAGTAGGGCAGGATCGCTTGCTTGAACGAGGGGAGTGGGTCCCAAGGAAAGGAAAGGACTAGTTCAACCAAGCCAGAAAGAATGATTAATGACAGAAGGAATCGCCGACCCCTCAAAAGAATGAGATTGACCAGAACGAGAATCGATCCGACGCCGACAAGAGTCATCACCACGCCAGAAGGACATGCCCCGCTAGCCGATAAAGAGGAGTCGTTAGTCGTTGTACCATGAGCAGAGCAAGCTGCTAGCGGGGAGTGGAGGGGAAGGAGAGGACTGGAAAAAGAGAGGAGTGGGGAAGAAGGAAGGAAGTAGAAATACTCATAAAACCAGAAAGAAGTAGTCAAATGACAAGTGCCTGAAAGAGAAAGAATGATATTGACCATACGTGGGCCAGGAAGAAAGAGTCGAGTGCCAGAACGAATGGCTAGTGCCAAAAGCAACAGTTGCCTAAAGCTATGAGTCGAGAAAGATTTTTATTTGACAGATAGCTTACCCCGCTTTCACGGGAAGGGTCGCTTCGCTCGGGGAGTGGAGGGGAAGGAGAGGACAGGTTCAGCCTAGAGAGTAGAGTAGTGGAGCCAGAAAGGAAAGAATGCGTAGTACCAGAGAGACATGTTACGAAAGAAGGAATCACCAACCAGAAACAAATACAAGTGACGAAGCCCTTAACTCCGCAACTGCCTTCGGGCGAGGCCTGCTGACCACCAACAAAAGAATAGACTATCCAACCAGAAAGAAATGTCGCTGACGGCACGGAACAAGTCGATCGGCAACTACTCGCTTCGATCCGAGAGTCACGAAGGAAAGAGATACTCATCAACTAGAAACACGTACTTGAATGCTGAATGCTATGAGTCGAGAGAGAAAGAATTACTAGTGCCTGAAACATATGTTTAAGACATATCGCTTCGCTTGCAAGGATAAAGGCCCTTACTTGTACACCTACTGTCTACCTGCTTCCCATATCACATTGTTCATCGTACCCAACGAAAGTAGTGGCTCGCCTACTTCTACCTACTGCACCTACATCCTTGGACCTACTACCCAGACACATATCATCCGGAAACAGATCCATCCATCGAACCCTCACTCGGCAGGCAGCCTATGACCAGTTACAGTGGGCACTCATTAGTAGTCAGCCTTCGCGAAAGGAATGACCCTAGCTCATACAGATAAGGAAGAAAGAGACACTCTATTGCCAGAAGGACCATGCACCAAATAATGACATTGACCAGAGAAAGACGTTGCTGAAAGACCAGATATCACACGTACCGAACGACAGATCGACATCGATCCCCTTTCTTTACAAGTACGAGTTGATTGCCCGAAAGAAGCCCGGAAAGAAAGAGGCGAGTCCCGAGGGCCATAACGCCAGAAACGAGTGTTGGAAAGAATGGAATGACAGAATGAGATTGACAGAAGGAATCACCGAGAGCAGGGAGGGGAAGAGTGACTAAAACAAGTAGTCGAGAAAGAATTACTAGACAGAATGGCATTGACCAGATAGTTGTACACGAGAGAATGACTATCACCAACCATAAATACGATACAATAAGGCACTCCCTTGCCCTCGGCAAACAACCACAGCCCCAAGCCCGTCCACTAGCTGCTTCAAGTCTATCCATTGGCCAAAAACAGGATCCGTTTTATCCGCTTTTCAACGGCACACCCTTGCTTACGCTTCGAGATACCCTTCGGCAGGTCTTCGGTAGGTAAAGAAACTGAATCCCGATTCCAAAATGACTCAAAACCGGGGGTCAAATCACTCCGTTTTTAATGGCACCCAGGCAGTAAAAAAAGATATAGACTCTCAAACCAGAAGTACGATCCGACACGAGCTTGCCCTTCGACAAGCAAGCAATGCCCACCAGCGCTGGCTCACTAAGTAAATACTTAGCCGGGTCGAACCGAGGGACTGACCCGACCCTACCGAACGAGCCAAACCGAGAGTCCTATACTTGTCCACCGGCCCTATTGATTCTGTTCTAGACTTACCAATCTTGGCTAGCTTGTTTTCTGGCGCTAAGCCCTTATCTTATCTACACCTTTGGCTAATAGTTCAAATCATTATTCCCTCCCTTCCTTATCGACATTAGCTGTATCCCATATCTCCCCATATAATATTTCACCAGACCCCATCCCTCGCTTTGACTGTTCACCATATGTGTATCGTACCGACCCCATATCATACGTACAAGAATTTCTCCCTTCTCCCCATATCACTCATTCACATGCCATATCATTGTTCACCCTGCCAATATTCTTGTTTAAGACAGATCGCTTCCCTCAGTCAGCGGGAGGCCTAGTCGATGTAGGCCCTCAAACCAAACGGCGGGCGGCCCAGTCGAAGGAGTAGTTCACTTACTTGTTTGTACATCTACTATACTCATACCCATATTACGATACGGATGTGTTCACCCTATCTTGCTTTCACGGCGAACGACCGGCTTTGACCGGGAACCAAAGAGCCCATACACCAACAACCAAGGAACGGGAGTGGGTGGTCCCTAGGAACGGCGGAAAGGAAGTACTGGTTCAACCAGATACGAGTGACGGAACCGGTGTTGATCAAAGACATGCGCCGAGTGCCAGGAATGACTATAAGCCGATAGAGTCGTTGTGACATGCCATGAACCGAGATAAAATTTGACTAGTGCCTGGTACAAGAAAGAGTTGATTGCCCGAAAGAGGCCAGAAAGAAAGAGTGGAGTTGATTTACAGATACTAGTACCTGAATGACAAGTGACGAAAGCAAGAAAGAGTGACTAAAGCCATTACGAATGACAAGTACACACAAGAATTACTCGATCGAGTCCCGAGAGACAGAAAGATTGACTAGACAGAATGGCCAGTGACAGAAACAAATACATTGACAGAAGGAGTCACCGACCGGAATGACATGTATCCGAAGTCCTCTCCACCGGATGCTGCCCTAAAACAGCCCTAAGCTTCAAGCTCATCCAGAAATACCCAAGCCCACTAGCGGACTACTGATCTACTTATTCAGTTGACATTCAAAAATGCACCAAGGTTTTTTTTACTTTTCAACGACTTTTACTCCATAACTGTGAAAAATAGGGGTCATTTCTTTCAACTTTAAGTGCTCGCTTCGATACGGCCCTTGTATACCCCAGTAATAGCCCCGTAGGCAGGTCAAGAAACTGAATCTTATTTCAAAACCAGAGAAAAACGGGGGTCATTTTATTACACTTCTGATTGGCACCCTCGCTTTGCTACCATGCTTTGACTTTGAATCCATCCCTCGCTTTCACCCACATCT